ATTAATTGGTCAAATGAGATGACCAACCTGTTCGTAAAAAGCGAATACTTAGTTATTAACTAAGATTTTTATGAAGATACCGAAAACGAAAATTTCAATTATTATTACATGAATTTATATTCATAGAGTAAGGATAAAGAATTACACTAAAAAGAGTACTTGATTCTGATATGAATCATAGGATTAACTAAGATCAAAAACTTGTCCTAATAAAATAAGAACTTTTAGTTAGTTTGTTCCAAATCATTAACTAGTTCATTATGGAATTGATTTATTATTTTCCATTTCAATAAAAAAAAATTATAGATTATAGAAAACGCTATAATATCTGACATTTTATATAAAATTAACTTGATTTTCTATTTATCGATATTTATCGAAAGGGGTAAAATAAAATTAATAAAAAAATCACTAAGATCTCTTTTATCAAACCACGTATCCTTTAACAGATTAAAAACTTTAATTATTTAATTACTAGTCTCATTCAAATTAAAAAATGGAATTTAGGAGTATTCTTTCCTCGAGTTTGACCGGTTAGTAGAAAAAGATTAAAGTTTTCATTAGGCAATGGGTTCTTAAATCCCTTGGTGTATTTTATTCCTTATAAATTAAATGTAGAACGAAGAAAATAGACAGAGATAAAAAGGAAGGTCTTTTTTTGGATTCTTTCTTTTATTAAGTTCAACTAATTAGATTTATGTGGCATAACGGCAGATTCTATAGATATAAATGTGAATCATAAAGAACAAGAAATAAAGGTACCAATCAATAAAAATGAGTCTTTCTTGCGAATATTGTATGTATATAGAAAAACTCTTTTTGTTGAAAAAATCACATATTATTTTCTTTTTCTAGTCATATTTTATACGATTTTCATAGATCTCTATTTTTTTGTTTTATGAAGAGAATATTATCTAGAGAATAAATAGATAATGAATAGTAAAGAACGATTCATTTTGACCAAAAGATGTCTTTCACATCCAACTATAACAACGAGTAACCTCTTAATTTTTAAATGGCAGTTCCAAAAAAACGTACTTCTATATCAAAAAAGCGTATTCGTAAAAATATTTGGAAAAGAAAGGGATATTGGGCAGCCTTAAAAGCGTTGTCATTAGGGAAATCTCTTTCTACCGGAAATTCAAAAGGTTTTTTTGTGCGACAAACAAATAAGTCATAAAATAAAACATTGTAATAATATGAATCGAAAAATTGGCTTATTTCACCGTTAATAAGAAATTAAAAATTTCCATTACCTATTGTTTGAGGTTAATCAATATGAAATGGAACTCGCCTCGATCTTAGGATATGTAAACTAAGAATTCTTCAGTTTACTAAATTCTAAAAAAAAACTTTTTAAAAAAGACAAGATGCAAGGTTTGAACTTTATTTTTAGTCTATTTTCTCATTTTGGGGTGGGGAGTCTTTTTTCCCCATCAACTTATTTGTCACAATTACAAAAATTAAAGTTTTTCTTTTTTCTCTATCTCTATATCTTATATCTATAGAAGGGCAAATATAAGATCTTTAGTTAAAATTAATGAATCGTTGAAACTAATTCATTCTAGTTATTTTGAAAACTTTTTGTGTAACTTTATAACTTCTTATTTCTCGGAATTCATATAATTAATATATCAATCTCCCATATATTTCCCGCTTTCAACCCAATCAACAATGGAATATTTTGTCCAAATAATGTGTCAGTTTTGAGTAATCAAAACAAAAATAGGGTCTATTTTGTGTTCATTGATAAAATACATTTTTTAGTTCTATCACTAACTAGAGGTCGAACTTTCTAATTACAAGAGTTCGATTCGAGAAGAGCATAAACTATAACAAAGCCCTAAAGTAAATAAAACCAACACCCTAAAAAAATGAACCTTCAAATTCCTATTTGAATGAAGTTTTTTTCATCAATTTGAATCTTTACTAAAAATATTTCATTTAATTAACTCCTTCAATCTCGACGATTGACTATGAATAGGCTATTATGAGTTCGAGCAAGCCGCTATGGTGAAATCGGTAGACACGCTGCTCTTAGGAAGCAGTGCTAGAGCATCTCGGTTCGAGTCCGAGTGGCGGCAGACCATCTTGTAAAAGAGATACAATATAATGAATTCCATTTCTGATTTCTATTTCAGGATTCCTCCTTTTTAACATTTTTTATGATATTTTCAACCTTAGAGCATATATTAACTCATATTTCCTTTTCAATCGTTTCAATTGTAATTACAATTCATTTGATAACCTTATTAGTCGATGAAATCATAAAACTATATGATTCGTCAGAAAAGGGAATGATAGCTATTTTTTTATGTATAACAGGATTATTAGTCACTCGTTGGATTTATTCGAGACATTTCCCACTAAGTGATTTATATGAATCATTAATCTTTCTTTCATGGAGTTTATCAGTTATTCATATAGTTCCGTATTTCAAAAAAAAGAAAAAACATTTAAGCACAATAACTGCGTCAAGTGTTATTTTTACCCAAGGCTT